AGGGTAAAGCGGCGCATAAAAAAGGGTTGGTCCGTCAAAAGTCCGGTTCCTTCGCGAACGAAGTTCAGAATCAACAAGGGTTCGTAGAACGAAGGGAGTGTACAACTGGGGCGCAGCCCCACTTTTTTGTTCGTAACGAGGGAGAGATAGAATGGAGTTCTTCACGAAGTTCGAGACAAAAAAATAAAAAAGAGTTTCTCTATGGCCTCCTCGTTTTGAGACATTATGGCTTTGGGGTGGACCCCGGTAACAAAGAAGGAATCCATAAAAATTTGGGATCCGACACCATGATAAAATACTACCCTCATGATTAGACCATGTCCCTGAGATTTGATAAAAGAAAGGTGCATTAGCGGTTAATACGTTGTAATTGGATAAGTTATTAGGAATATGACGGAACGAAAGACCAAGGAAAGAAAGAAGAATGCACCAAAATGCAGGTGCTGCACCAAACGCTGGTGGTTGTTTCTTGTTGTAAGTGAATGCAAGGAAAAGACCCGGAAATAACGAATAATGAAACAATTCATATATTGACATTTCGTGCTCATTTCATAATTTATTTTTATTCCCATCATCCGGTAACCACAGGATGATCCACAAGAAAGGTGGCAGGATTCGAACCTATGGCCGGCCCGACCCTGACCTGCTGGGTTGGGTGGCCGGGTTAGCACCCCTCGTCGCCTCTGTACCCGAAACGGATGCGCTGCGCTACCCAGCGCTACACCTTGTCTCCCCTACCCCTCTTCTGGTTATGCCATTACCAATCCGGGTAACCCCCGGACCGGCCGCCCCTGACCTAATAAGAACGATTATCCTTATGACCAAACAAGGACCAGCTTACTTACTTTTCGAGCGATAGTTCCACGATCCCGACCAGCAACTTGTTGGGAGTAGGGGCATCCAAGCTTGCCCAACCTAGTAAAGGGGCTTGGAGATAGAGGGTTTTCTGGGGGAGATACTGTTTCCAGGTTGGATTTTTTAGATCAAATAGGACTAGTTGGGTAGATAGAGGGGGTGAAATCTAACCTTTGCATCGATGTTTGGCAGGGCGGGTCGCTTGAGTGTCAAAACCAAGCGGTGGTTGTTTGTTTTTCCTTGGCTTATCGAACCAGCGTATGCCTATTCCTCCTTTGATGACTCCCAGTAGAGAAAGCCTAAATTTGCCGATGTGGATTGAAAGGAAGTTGGGGATGGACATAGATCCTTCCGCCTATCCGGAGTGTTGGAAAGAAAGCAATGGTTTTTGTATTTATTATTTCCCGATCACTGGAAGCAATCTTCACTGGCACAAGGATCTCCTCACAGCAACCTCCACTACAATAGAACCCGACAATGAGTTTACGAAGGCTTCGAGTAGTGCGAGATAGGCTAATCACCAGACTGCTCTGGAATAGGTTAATCGCCGGAGACAAGAACGAGTGAATCTAGTTTCGAGAGCATGCCTTACTATAGGGCGTAGAGTTTATAAGTGAAGGCAAGCGCAACTATAATTATCTATTTCATATCCTCCCTGTCAGCAAGGCAGGTCCGCTATAAAGCCTACCGGCCAGAAAAGAAAGTCCTCAAGAACGGGAAAGCCGACCAAAAGACTATTCCATAACCGACTCTTGTTGCCGAATCGAGGGGGCTTGGCTTGTACCAGGCTCTAAAAGAGTTTTCTTCGAGCGAGCAGAGCAGTCTTTCTATCCTTTTTTGGGGGTTGCATGCCTAAGGCAATGTTTTTGTAGATTGAGATGGATTGATCTTCGCTATCGTGCCTCTTCCTTGTACCAGTTGATGCTGCGGCAGTGCCTAATATGAGTTTGCTCCTGCCCCAGACAGCTTCGAGGTTCCCATCGATCGATTACAGAGGTTTCAACCACTGAACTTGCTTATGCTCCCCTTTGATCGAGTGCTATTTCTATAAAAAAGATTGAGTAGGAAAAACTTGAATTGGCTTTAACTTTAATCGAGATTGCCTCGGCTTCTTAGGCACATGAGGAAGCGGTCTAACATCTTTTCAATCGAAATCCCAATCAAAGACAAGTTCTACCAAGGCCAGGATCTGAAAGAGAAGATTCACTTTACGGAATTCCAAGTGACATGATTCCTTCAGAAGCTAAAGTTGAATGATCGAAGTCTCCTTCAGGTTCAGTCGAAGAGATCGAAGCGAAGTCATCAATTCAACCATTCGCATGGTCTCCTCTAAGACTGACCTCTTTTCCAAATGAACCAAACCTCGATACCACATTCATCAAAGAGATACGGCCATCTCTCTAGGTTGCACACCCCCTTTAGATCGTTCTATTCTATTCTATTCGTGCTTGAAAAAACGACCCCATCGGTCCGCTCCTTTTAATGGACATTCTTAGCCGTCCTCCGAGGATAGATCAGATCGTGAACTCTTTCAGACCCTTAAGCCTTAGTTTCACTTGGTTGGGGCAGAGTTTCAGCCTGCCTTCCACCGAATATAAAAAAAAACCTTACAGCTGCACAGCTGCCTAACCTGCTGACATCCCGGCGAAGAGAGTCATTATTTGTGTCACATCCTCGAATTCGACAGAACGCTTTCCTGTTATCTCTCAAATTATAGGCATTGAAGCGATCGAGCGAGAGAAAGAAAGAAAACTATTGCGCACGCCCCTCATTCGCCCTTTACTAATATAATAGAAGGTAAGGCAAAAGCAGCTTAAGCCCTTCCGATCACCCGAGAAGCCCTCGATGAACCGCCTATAGATATATACTTATATATATTTAAATATATATATAAGTATCTTCTCTTGATCCAACCAACTCATGCCGTCGCCAATCCAGTGCCCAAGGAACTAGACCTTATGCAAAGCACCTTTTTCACATAGAGCTGTGTTCCAGATCATAAGGGAGGCTAATATATTCTTCACCCACCGTGATAAAGGTCGTTGGCTCAACCCTATGTCCAACATCTTGACTGATCACTTACTCATCCTAATCAGAGGCCTATACCCCAACCAATCATAGACCACATCAAGCCCTTACTCTAGATCATGAAATGCTCCATAAGGGCATCTCATCCAAAAAAAAAACGTCACCGTCACCTATTTCGTGTTGATCAAAGCGCAGATCGAATTGTCGTGGACCGTCCAAGATCTATTTTCGATACACATCCATTTTTTTAGAATTGGGTTAGAGTCTGATCTCTACATCCACATGTACACGATCAGTCAAAATCTCAAAGAAGCTTTTGTTTGGTTGTTCCATCAGTGTTCTCGGGGAGAGGTGGTCTCTTTCTTGGAACGCAATGATCAACGGATATGGGTGTATCGGTAACTTGGACGAATCTCAGGAGCTTTTCGATCAGAGACCATTCAAGAATGTCCTTTCATGGAATTCTTTGTTAGCATTGTGCGACAGATGTGAAGACGTCGAAGGAAGGATCCCAATCTTCAACGAGAAAGAAGCAGAACGTGGAAAAAAGAAGAAAAGCTTATGATGCACAGAGTGGCAACTCGAGATCATTCTTCTTTTCACCTGACTAAAGGCTTTGTTATTCAGCAGGGACAGGGTCTGGCCCAAGCAGTGGTGCTTTAGCTAGCCTTACTCATCTATGAGACAGATGAGAAAGCGAGAGAATGCGGTGTCATGACTTTTTCCTTGAAAGGCATCCTCTGTTGACGAATCCATTTTGAGCCTACGATTCCCCTGAGAATGGATCTCTCATTTGGACAAGAAGGCTGTGAAAAAGGATTCCAAATCAGGCTTTCCTCACTTGAGTAGGAAGCTTTTCAGAAAGAAGGATATCCTGAGCCAAGCACAAGCAGTAGTCTCAAAGAGTGATGCAGTTGGATCAAGAAGAAGAAGGCCGAAAGCCCGGCAGTAAAGCTCACGTTGTCGACCTCTTGTCCGTCAGTGAGTGATTCCTCGTATGTGTAAAGGCGGGTAGACCGTCTCATCTCTTTCCCCAAAGTGGTGGATCGAACTTCGAGAATGTCACGAGAGATTCAGTTGGTTCCATCGGTCATTCTGCGAACCTGACAGCTATCACTTACTGGTCAATGAAAGTGGGGTTGGGGTCAGTTTCACTCTTCTTCGGAGCTTGAAAGTAAAAGAGTCTCATGCGCTTGCTTATGGAACTCTTGTTTCAAAGAATCATCCTCAAGAATTACAACATTGGCTTCTTGCTCATCAAAGGCTCCGGCCCTTATAAAACCAAAAGAGCAATCTAATGATGGACAGTTTGCATCAGTGCTCAGGCTTGTTCCCCGGAGTGTTATCCTCTCTTCCCAAGAAAGAGGGAAAATGGCATTCAATATGAAACAGCACTAACTCTTAATTTAATATCTATCCGCCTTCAAGGCCACAATGTAATAACCAAGGGGCCTCGCCTCCAGAGTCAGATTGAGGAGACAACTCCTTCAAGGCTTTGACTTACATTCCGAGGAAGACTTTCCCAACAACAGAAGAAAAGATTGCGAGGTACTTCGATAGCATCAAAAAAGTACCTTCCAGTTCCAGCTCAGCTTTGTCATCTAGCTCGGGCAGTTCCAAAAGAAAAAGAAGGTCCGACGACGAGAAGACTCCCATAAGGTCTCCAAACAAATATCGCCCTAGAAGGCGTAGGCATGGAGCGAATATAATCACTTCGTAACTTCTATCACTAATCCCAGGGGGGAGCAACAAGACGAGCCTTCTCCTTCATCTACACAATCTTCCCATGATCCAATTTCATCAGCCCAAGTCACGGAGTCTTTGATAAAGTTATAAACAAAAGGAATACCCTATCCAATATATATATATTTTACAAAGGCTTATAGTTAGTAAGACAGGTGTCAGTATCAAATCCTTAATCAGTAGTGGACTACTAGTTAACGCACTACTAAAGCAGAGTAGCCAGTATGCGCACATCATGATTTGCCAGAGGAGCTCAGAGCTCAGCGAATGGAAAAAGCAGGCAGAGATAGATAAAATTTGGTAGGGAAAAGTGCTTTGTTGGGCTTGTTCCCAGGTGAGAAAAAAGATCTTTCAACGCGTTGATTTCCTACTAAATAAACCGGGCTTCCATCAGGAGTTTTGTTTTTTGTTTGTCGATCGGGATCGAAAACTCTCGCTTTATGCTTGAGAAACAGCCTTCCCGGCGATCTGCTTCATGAATTGAAGGGTGGAACCAAAACCAAGGAAGACAACTGAATACCGGGAATTCAAAGAGAAGGATCTCCAGAGGTAAATTTCGGGCATTGAGCTCGCCTATCATAAGTATGAGTTGGGAGAGCGAGATAGAGACAAATACCCAATGGGCGGTGAAAAAGCTTTCCTACACGCAGGAACCTTCCTTCTGTCTTGCAGCCTTGATGCTCAGTTCTATTCTCCCGCACACCCGCTCTTGCAAGGCTAGCCGGGAGGGAGGTGCTTTTTCGGGTTTGGTTTGCCTAGATAGGAAGTGCGCTTGGAGTGCTTCTAGTAACGATTTTGAAGTGCAATATCTTTCTGTTTCAGGGGTATGATTGCTTCTTTCTTCGGCTTAAAAGCTAGAGCTTGTGGTTCGTTATCAGTACCCGTTTTAGAGCGATATAACCTCGTTGTCCGCCCCGCCTCTCAATGTCCAGGTCTTTCCCCTGCCCTCTCTCTCGATGTGGTGCCTTTCATTCTGCTTTGTAAACACTTTATCGCAATGCCGGAAGGTAGGATTTCAGGTCTTTTCCCAAGCTATGAATCTTCATCAATGGCATAGTATTAAGAGATAAAGAAATTTTTGATTTGATGTTCCATCCGCAAAGACGACGAAAAAGGTAGCCGAACCACCTCCCTCAAGTGCTAGCGTACAAGAAGTCGCTTTCGGCAGTGAATCACATGTCGAAATACCGAAAATTTTAATCATCGAGATTTGTGCTTGGTCTTTCGCCTACCGTGTATGGTGTAACGGCATCTCGTGCCAAGAAAAAAGAAGGGTTGAACCTGGCTCACAAACCAGGAGATCTGGGGGCTTTTTTTTGCCCGCTCATCATCAATCCCATTCTACTACTCTCTTAGTATCAATTCTTACTCTTGTCAGTCTCCTCGCAAGGAACTAGAACATTTCTTTGATAGGGCAGAGAATAAGCATAAGCAGGCACACCAACCAGAGTCGGAAGTTGTAGACTTAAGGAGGTTAGCCCGTGACTGGCTTCTTGCTCTTTTTTTGTAGAGCATAGCAACAAGCTGCCATAGAAGCGGCAATTTTTTGTTTGCGACTCCTCATGACTACCCAATCGATTAGCGTAAACTTCAGGAACAATCTTTCTTTCTTGTCCTTTCCTTGCGGATTAGCTATTCCTGTCCTTGAGGAACTGGTTAAAGAGCTTTGGCAAGAGCAGCTTCAACTTGGGCTTGGGCTTTGACAAGACTTGGCTACGTGGAGTAGACCTCACTCGCTCTTTGGCTCGCTCCTAGCTTTTCTTTTGCAGCAAACTCTTCAACTTGCTGGGCAGCAGCTGCAAAGCCCTCTCCTTTCAGTCGAGTACTACCAAAGCTTGCTAGCTGTAGCTTCGTACCTTGCTTTAGCTCTAGCTTCCGCACTTCGCTCGGTTCCACCAAGGGAGCCATTTTCAGATCCTCCGAGTGCAAAGCTAGCAGCAGAGGTTCCATACGCGGATTTAGATGCATCCCATACACTACCTCGATCAGAATAGAATCAATTCCAACAAAGCTATAGCCCGTTGGTTGGTTCGTAGCCTCTATAGCGAGCACCTGGTCTAGTGGCATACCTTGAAGTTACATATACTGCTCCAGATGCCAGTGGACTCGTCGATCAACCAGTAGAGAGAATAGAAGCATAGGTATAGGCAAAGGTGGGAGGGATGGGAGAGCCAGCTGGCGTGGGGGCAAAGGCAATAACATCCGAGCAAAGCAAGCCCTAGAAATCGGCAGGGTATGAATTTGTCTCCTTCGGTATAGGCTGTCCTGGCTCGTTAGGTCCCAATAATCAAAAGGATACAAGCTTCTTAAGGCCGAGTCGGAAAGCTTTGTTTGTAGAGTCTCTTTCAGTTCAGGTCTTGAATCATTTGGAAAAATTAGGGAGGGAGAAAGACTATAGGGCTAAGAGGAGCTTGGCATATATGATTAGTTTGATAGGAAGATTGGGCCCGCCCCATCTCCTACTGCATTCCCATTCCGGATTCTAGAGTTGGATTCGCCATTCCCCTTTCAGTAATTCGAAGATGACCTTTTTTGAGTTGTGCCTTTTCCAAGTTCTTACCCCGCCTCCTCGAAATAGACAGGAAGGATTATAGGTAATAGCCTCTTTGGGTTAGAAATAAAGATTTTGAGGAGTTGGCGGGTCAAATGGTTTCTTGAGGTAAAGGACCTCCACCTCGCAGGGTATGATGAAAAGCTCTCACCAGGATTGTGTTTCCAGGTCGATTGAATAAAAATTTCCCTCTTTGTGATAGCTGAGAAGCTTTCTAAATACTTTTCGACAAGGGGGGCAAAGGATTGAATTGAATACCTAGGGAGAGTGAAGTACCATTCCATAGCTTGATCAGTAAGGCATCATTGCCCGCGTTCCGTGAT